GAATTCTTTTTCGTTTTGAGAGAAAATTTTGGCGACATGGCCGAGCGGTAAGGCGGGGGACTGCAAATCCTTGGTCTCCAGTTCGAATCTGGATGTCGCCTCACTATTTCACATAGATAGTGATCGATCTATATTCTATGTATTTCTAGCCTATTTGACTTGTGTTTAGTCTTTGCCGATTCGAAATTCGAGAGGAATTTTTTCGAAGTGGATTTATTAAATTAGTTCGTCAACAGTCTTCGGTGAGAATCCCTTTTTGACTCTCCACCATGGATTCCACTATTATTAGTGGGAGCAATAATCAAATAATTCTATCATAGAGAGAGGGGGTATAATTCACATGGAGCTAGTAAGTCTCGCTTGGGCTGCTTTAATGGTAGTTTTTTCATTTTCCCTTTCACTTGTAGTTTGGGGAAGAAGTGGTCTCTAGAAGTACTACAAATTGAGTTGAGGAATCAAACTGGATCAATTCTTTTAGAAATCCTTCTACAATGCATTTTGAACGATTTACTATCAAGATTTCAAATTTCATTTTCTTCTAGGGAAGGAATGGATTCTATACCAAGTAAAATGCTTCTTTCCGATTGATCGCTATCGAAGTGGGCTCTGTCAATTCCAGATAGAAACTGAATATCGCCACTACAAATATCTACCATGAAGATAATATGGTAGATTGATCTAGAGTAAACCTCTCGCGTTATTAGAACCACTAAGATACAGTCCGGTAAGAAAGAACTCAATGAATCTTTCTTACCCTACTCTCAGATCTCAGAGAAGACCGCCGATTCGAGCCCGTCCATTTCATTTATTCATTAGACTATGCCAAATGCGAATTCCTTTCATTTGATCTTATCAAGAGTTGATAAGATCAAGTTTCATTCAAACTAATTAATTATTTTGACTAACTGTTTTGACATAAATAATAAGTAGAAAAGCAGTAGGAACTAAAATGAAGAGTGCAGTAGCAATAAATGCCAGAATATTGACTTCCATAATCTCATCCCTTTTTCTTTCACAATAACTCGGGATTTAATCCCCTAGAGAAAATCCATCTTGCACATGTAACTTCACTGAATGAATAACCTCTCGACGAGATGGACTCGGATCAATAGCCTGAATAAGACTATCTAAGCGATCAACTCAATTCGTCGTCGAAAATTGAATAGTATAACCTAGGGAGATCTTTTATCCATACCGAATCCAAAATAGGATTCCCGACCCAATCAAAAATTCCTTTCGTTAGCATTATGTAGCATTTTTTTCTCTTGTTTAGTTTCTCTAACCTATCTTACCCTTGTACAATCATTACATCGCGTATTATCCACCACCCATCCCTTTCCAGTACAAACAAGAAGACAAGCTCTAAACGCCGTTTTTGAATGATCTCATTTTCTTTGGAAAATGGGATAAAGTTGAGTCTCGGGAAAAAGATGGAATATTTCCGCAAATTCACTATTTTTTTTTTCGTGTAGGTTTTGTTCTTTCTTCGAGAGGCCCCTGAAAAAATCAAAAACTAGTAAGGAAAAAGGATTCAATTCCATTATCAAAAGCTCCGTGTCCAATTGGAATCCAATTGATTTGTAACCTTCCTATTTAGGAATTAGGCTTATACAACCAAAAACAGAGCCAGAAGGGGAGATTTTGTTAAATTCAGTTTGTATTATACAAGAAACGAAGTCTATCTGTGGAGATGCGCCCGAGAAAGAGATCGGACTTTGTTTCCTTACATGAATGTGGATCAATCCAAAAAGCAGACTCAGTATCTCTTGGAATATTTACTCTAAGAATAATGCTACCAACCAATCATTGGACTCATCTACATTTGTCTTTCGCCAATCAGTCCTCGTTGAAGTGACGAGAACTCCGAATCGAATCCCCTTGGGAATGACATGTTGTCCCAAGGCTCCACTTTCCGAGAAAGAGAAGCGTCCGATTGGCGTACTTATTCGATTCGTCGGGACTGACGGGGCTCGAACCCGCAGCTTCCGCCTTGACAGGGCGGTGCTCTGACCAATTGAACTACAATCCCAGGGAACTAAGGGATCTAGCAGAAAATGTGATTCTTTTTTATCCCCCCCTATCAGGTATTTATGAAGAAGAAGGGGGTTCTACCATCTCATGGTAGATTGGTGAATTGTTGGGTCGAGCTGGATTTGAACCAGCGTAGACATATTGTTGCCAACGAATTTACAGTCCGTCCCCATTAACCGCTCGGGCATCGACCCCGGAAGAATCCATTTTGGGTGTATTGGTAATTTCTGACCCACTTCTTTTCGTAGTACCCTACCCCCAGGGGAAGTCGAATCCCCGTTGCCTCCTTGAAAGAGAGATGTCCTGAACCACTAGACGATGGGGGCATGCTTGCTCAACCGCTATGATACTTCTTAGATGATACTTTTTATATGGATACTTCGTAGATGGATACTTCGTATATGGATACTTAGTATATGAACGATTTTTGGAAATTGTCAATATAATAGGGATGCAGAGAGCCGAATTC